AAAAGGTCGATGGGGAAGATAAGACTCCCCATCAACAAAATGAACAAAATATCGTACTAAGGTAACCCCTTAATTTTTCTTAGTGCAATTTTTCTTAGAATTTACTAAATCGAGAAATTCTTAATGTCCAATTTTTACAGATCATAATCCTAAAACAGAGTCTATTTCATATTGATTAGTTCAAACTAATTCAAACGAATAGAGTTTGCTTTGCCAGTCGAAAGAGATTTTCCTAATGACAAAGCTTTTAACGCCGAGGAATATCCCTTCCTTTTCCAAATATTTTTACGAATACGCTTTTTTGATCTAGAAGTGCGTTTTTTTGGAACTGCCATTGCAAAGTTAAGAGGTTACTCATTGTTATAGTTGGATGTGAAAGACATCTATTGTTCAAAACGACCCCTTAGTTATTATTCATTATCTAGTTATTCTCTTAGTCGTTTTATCGCAAATGACTAGAACGATTTATTAATTGGATAAAAAAAGATTACTAAAAAATTTTTGTGTTAAAAAATATTTTTTATTTCATAGAATGCTTCTAAGAACACAAAATTTGTATGGATTAGTAGTCCTTTTATTTTTTATTCTTTCTCATAGATTACTATAATCAGCTATGATATAGAAATCTAAAATATGCACTTTCATGCAACTAAAGTCAATCCCGCAATTAATAGCAGAATCAAGTACTTTAATGAGTATAATTCCTGATGCTTGCTATACGAAAATCCTTTGGTAGAAAAATTTCTATTTTCATTTTCGCCTTCTTCCTAAATATATTCATATATTTCAAAAATACGAATCTATTTTAAATAAAAAAGTATTCTCTTTTTGCAGAGCTTAGTCATATTCTTTGACCAATTCTAATTTTTTGAGTTGACTATTTGACCTATTTTGAAAAACTCAGAATAAGGAAGAGTATCAAATGCTAAATTTTTCTTTAAGTTAGTGGATACTTTTATTTTTTATTGACCCCTTTCAAAAGGGGTGGGGTCCAGGTACTCGGAAACAATTAAGACTAACTAAAAAACTATTTTTTTATGGAACAGACATATCAATATGCATGGATAATACCTTTCCTTCCACTTTCCGTTCCTATATTAATCGGGGTGGGACTTCTTCTTTTTCCGTCGGCAACAAAGAGTCTTCGTCGTATGTGGGCTTTTCAAAGTATTTTAGTATTAAGTATAGTCATGATTTTTTCGGTCAATCTATCTATTCAGCAAATAAATAGTAGTGCTATCTATCAATATGTCTGGTCTTGGATTATCAATAATGATTTTTCTTTAGAATTCGGCTACTTAATCGATCCGCTTACTTCTATTATGTCAATATTAATCACTACCGTTGGAATTTTGGTTCTTATTTATAGTGATAATTATATGTTTCATGATCGCGGATATTTGAGATTTTTTGCTTCTATGAGTTTTTTCAGTACTTCCATGTTGGGATTAGTTACTAGTTCAAATTTGATACAAATTTATATTTTTTGGGAATTAGTAGGAATGTGTTCCTATCTATTAATAGGATTTTGGTTCACACGCCCTGTTGCAGCAAATGCTTGTCAAAAAGCGTTTGTAACAAATCGTGTTGGGGATTTTGGTTTATTATTGGGAATTTTGGGTTTTTATTGGATAACGGGAAGTTTTGATTTTCGGGATTTATTCCAAATATTCAATCACTTGATTTATAATAATGAAGTCAATTTTTTCTTTGTTACGTTGTGCGCTATTTTATTATTTTCGGGCGCAATTTCTAAATCCGCACAATTCCCCCTTCATGTCTGGTTACCGGATGCGATGGAAGGACCGACTCCGATTTCGGCTCTTATCCATGCCGCTACTATGGTAGCTGCAGGAATTTTTCTTGTCGTTCGACTTTTACCTCTTTTCAAAATCATACCCCACATAATGTCTTTAATCTCTTTAATAGGGATAATAACAATATTTTTTGGAGCTACTTTAGCTCTTGCTCAAAAAGACATTAAGAGGAGTTTAGCCTATTCCACAATGTCTCAATTGGGTTATATGATGTTAGCTTTAGGTATGGGGTCTTCTCGAAGTGCTTTATTTCATTTGATTACTCATGCTTATTCGAAAGCATTATTGTTTTTGGGATCCGGTTCCGTTATTCATTCAATGCAACCTATTCTTGGTTATTCTCCAAATAAAAGTCAAAATATGGTCTTTATGGGAGGTTTAACAAAACATGTACCAATTACTAAAAGCGCTTTTTTATTGGGTACACTTTCTCTTTCTGGTATTCCACCTCTTGCTTGTTTTTGGTCCAAAGATGAAATTATTAATGCTAGTTGGTTATATTCCCCCATTTTTGCAATAATTGCTTGGTCTACGGCGGGATTAACCGCATTTTATATGTTTCGCATCTATTTACTTACTTTTGAAGGACATTTAAACGCTCATTTTCAAAATTTCAGTGGAAAAAAAAATACTTCCTTCTATTCAATATTTCTATGGGGTAAAGGTGGTTCTAAAGTCAAGAA